AATATGTAAGCCACCCACTTGATTTCCATGGGATTGTAGTTCAATTGGTCAGAGCACCGCCCTGTCAAGGCGGAAGCTGCGGGTTCGATCCCCGTCAGTCCCGGCGAATTCAATAAAAAAAGACATCCACCCCCCCCCCCCTTTTTTGTTTCTGGGCAAGGGGATCGAAATGGTTTCATTTATCTTTTTTTTTTATTTTTTCATCAAGCAAAAGAAAGGGGTATTTCCATTATTTTAACTAGCACCAATTGATGATTGATGGTAGAGAGACATATGTAAATTAGGATAATTGTTGAGAGCATTCAACACTTCAAGAAAGAGATACTGTATGGGGTTTCTGCTTTTTGTCAATTGATCTCCCATTAACTCGTGTAGGAAAATGGAATAGGATGGCGTAAAATACGTTTGCCAAGAGTACCTAATGTATACTTTTATTTCTATGAAGTAAAGGAATTGAAAAAAGTTCGAATCCAACCAAGGAAAGAGGATATTAAAAAAATAAAGATAAAATTAGTCTTACCTAATGAATATGCTCTTTTTAAAGATTAGAGCCGATGTTGAAGAAAAAACTCGTAAGAAAATTTAATTTTAATAATTTTAATTTAATTATAAATTATAGTTAATTTTTTTGAATATTTTAGTTTTTTTACTGGGACTCGTCTTTATCACACTCCCCTTATTTGTTTTCCAAAAAGACGATAGACCCTTAAAAATTTTTGAAAATTTCAAATTGAACTTCGTAATTGTTTTCTCTATTTGATTTCTATTGTTTATTTAAGGTTCTTTATAAACTCTTTTTGTAAACAATCGAAGTAGAAAAGGTTTTTTATGATACTTCATCAGATGATTGTACAAGTAAAGTAAAGTACTAGGTTGTAGAAAAGAAAGCGGGGAAAAAGAAAAATAAATAAATATTTTTTGATTGGATCAGGTATCTCATTATGTATTCGGTGTGGATAAAGGATCTTCCTATGTTATACTATTAAATTCTTGACGATGAGTCGATTTCATAGCTACGCTATTGTTATTCATGATATTTCTTTCATTCAATATCATCGAAATCTAATTCATCTGAGTGAGTTTACAAGCGAAAGATTTCTCATCTCTATGGGATTAAATCCCGAGATAAAAAAAAAAAATAATAATAATAAACGATTAAATTATGGAAGTAAATATTCTTGCATTTATTGCTACTGCACTCTTCATTCTCATTCCTACTGCTTTTTTGCTTATAATTTACGTAAAAACGGTTAGTCAAAATGATTAATTTGAATACAATTTTACTATAAACAATGAAAAAAAACAAAAAACAATGAAAAAAAACAAAGAAAAAAAAGGATTTAAATTTATCGTCTTAAATGAAAGGAATCCCTTAGACTCAGTAGTAGTATCCTAAGGGGCCCGATAGTATGGTAGAAAGAGATCTCTTTCTACCATACTAGCCATTATGGTTATTGTAATGTATAAAGTACAAGTGAAATATCTTAATATAAAGGAATCCACCTATATCTCTTTTTTTTTTATTAATATAAATAGAATATAAATTATTAATATAAATAGAATATAAAATGTATGTACATACTTTCTCAATTTCATTTGTTTGTTTGATCCGTTTAATACAGATAATCCTAATTCGATGGAAACTTCTTTAGATTTCGAAAAGGGGTTACCCCATGAATGGTTAACCGTGTAAACCCTGATATAAAAATAGAAAATGAGTCAATAAAACAAAACAGAAATCCAATTTCTAAAAAAAAATCTTAAAAAAAATTGCCGAACGGTCTATAAAACTAAAACAATTGATACAGGTTGATAGAGTTTGATTATTACCGCAATTAGGAGTACTTCTAGAGTCCACTTCTTCCCCACACTACGAGAGAGAGGGAAAATGTAAAAACTACCATTAAAGCAGCCCATGCGAGACTTACTATATCCATGTGAATTCTGTCCCCTATTTCTATGAATATGAAGAAACTATTCCATTCTTGTTCACTAATACTAATATAATACTAATAATAGTGAAATACTAATAATATAATAGTGAAATACTAATAATAGTGAAATCACTGGTACAGAGTCAAAAAAAGGGAGAGGTATTTGGTCACCATTGATGAACTACTCCAAAAAACACACTTATCTTATTCTTATAATGAGTTATTCTTATTATAGAATTTATAGTAGAATCGACAAGATGTAAACACAAGTAAACAGATACTTTTCGAAGTATCCAAGGAATCTGACTCACATGTAGAAAGAATAAGACTTTTTATTTCTTTTATATATTTTTTTTCTTTTTGGAAGTAAAAAGAAAGGCAATTATTCATCTAATCTAATATTGATTGAATGTCTGAGCATTCCGAGACTTTCATTAGTCTGTATCCAAAGTATCTTAGGTCCTTTTCAAAACTATTAATTTAATTCCCCCTCTGGCTACCCAATCTAATTGAAGACTCAGTAAGTGGAACTAATTTTAGTAGTGGAAAGTAAAGATTTACGGATTTCCCCCCACTACTTTAAGTTTTCCTTGAATCTGACAGGCAAAACTTTAGGTTAGAGAAAGGAACCTCGAGAGCCAGGGGCTTAGAATCACGATAAAGAAAGTATCAAGAGTCTTTTCCTACGTTTGTTATAATAGGGGATTTCAAGTCTGTTGTTGAGGCGGCACCCGGATTTGAACTGGGGAAAAAGGATTTGCAGTCCCCCGCCTTACCACTCGGCCATGCCGCCAAAACGATAGAAACTAGATTCAAATTTCATCTTTTTTTTTTCAACTCCGAAAAAAATATATAGTTTTTCAGTCACAAAATATAGAAGAATCCAGTATAAATCCGAACCATTAACTATTGACTGTAAATTCATGACTATTTTTGAATTAAAATCGACATTTTTTTATTTCTAATAATAAAAGCAAATCATTAGAAATGTATTTATAACCAATCTATATTGAGTTTTTTTCAATTAAAAATAAAAAAAAATCTTCTTCAATTTCAATTATAACAGTAATTCTGAGTATATGTAAACCCCAGAATCAGAACATACATTACGTTGTGTTATAAAGCTATAGTTCTATAATGGGGTATTTTATCTCTCTAGGGATGCTTTTGAGGAGTAATTCTCAATAAATTTTTGTATTTAAATTTTTCATTGAATACATTGAAGAGAAAGTTTAATTTTTGATAGAGCACAGCATGTGCTGTCCCAATATAGAACTGTACCCCAATAAAAGAAGAAAAAGAGACGTATATATCTTATCTGTGCATTCTTTTTTATTTTAATAATAAAAAAATTAATAACTAAAAAAACACAAGTTTTCTTACCTACTTCAATTCAATGATACTCTATTCAAAATTAGGTAAAACTTTTTTCTGCAAATATTTTTTTGAACAATGAAATACAAATACATGAAAAAGTAAAGTGGTAAAAAAAAAAAGTTTTCTATTTATTATATATTTATCTGCTCGAACAGATCCAAGCATGAATACATTTTTAATTTAATGGTATGCAATCGAATATGTAATATCATAGGTGAAAATGAAATTACTTTTTTTCTAGTCTTTACAAAACTCCATAAGTTCCAGTGGTATTTCTCAATTCTGTTCCATTTGGATCTATTTCTTATAATTATAAGAAAATTCCAATTGAATCTAGTCTCCGTTCATACGTATTTCATACATTCCATATATCTTGGAGTTGGATAAAATTTCATGTGATTCAGTAAACAGAATAGAAATTCCATTATTGCTAGATCGAATTCTATGGATATGATTCGGTGAAGAATGAGAGATGGGATGGTATTTTTTCAATAAACGGATAAATGGTAAATTCAAAAAAGATGCTCGGGGATGTAAAAGAGGGAACATCTACAATACCCGGATTAAATCAGATACAATTTGAAGGGTTTTATCGGTTTATTGATCAGGGGTTAATAGAAGAACTTTCTAAATTTCCAAAAGTTGAAGATATAGATCACGAAATTGAATTTCAATTATTTGTGGAAACATATCAATTGGTAGAACCTCTGATAAAAGAACGAGATGCTGTCTATGAATCACTTACATATTCTTCTGAATTATATGTATCCGCGGGATTAATTTGGAAAACCAGTAGGAATATGCAAGAACAAAGAGTTTTTATTGGAAACATTCCTTTAATGAATTCCCTTGGAACTTCTATAGTAAACGGAATATACAGAATTGTTATCAATCAAATATTGCAAAGTCCTGGTATCTATTACCAGTCAGAATTGGATCATAACGGGATTTCGGTCTATACCGGCACCATAATATCAGATTGGGGAGGCAGGTTAGAATTAGAGATTGATAAAAAAGCAAGAATATGGGCTCGTGTGAGTAGGAAACAGAAAATATCTATTCTAGTTCTATCATCAGCTATGGGTTCGAATCTAAGAGAAATTTTAGAGAATGTTTGCTACCCTGAAATTTTCTTATCTTTCTTGACCGATAAGGAGAAAAAAAAAATTGGGTCAAAAGAAAATGCTATTTTGGAGTTTTATCAACAATTTTCTTGTGTAGGTGGGGATCCAATTTTTTCTGAATCCTTATGTAAGGAATTACAAAAAAAATTCTTTCACCAAAGGTGTGAATTAGGAAGGATTGGTCGCCGAAATATTAACTGGAGACTTAATCTTAATATACCTCAGAACAATATATTTTTGTTACCACGAGATATATTAGCAGCTGCCGATCATTTGATTGGGATGAAATTTGGCATGGGTACACTTGATGATATGAATCATTTGAAAAATAAACGTATTCGCTCTGTAGCGGATCTTTTACAAGACCAGCTCGGTTTGGCTCTGGCTCGTTTAGAAAATGTAGTTAAGGGAACTATAGGCGGAGCAATTAGACATAAATTGATACCTACTCCTCAGAATTTGGTAACTTCAACTCCTTTAACAACAACTTATGAATCCTTTTTCGGATTACACCCATTATCTCAAGTTTTGGATCGAACTAATCCATTGACACAAATCGTTCATG